GTCTTTATCTTATAGTAAGAGTATAGGTATATTTCTTTTTCTAGTATACTAATATACTCACTTTTCTGACTTATCTTATACTATACTTCACCTAGGCACTTATCATTCATTGGCGGGGGAGAACTTTTATGATAAAGAACGAAAATTCGGATAGAGAAGCAAAAGTGTTAGCTCAACATATATGTATGTCTGTTTTCAAAGCACGAAGAGTAATTGATCAGATTCGCGGACGTTCTTATGAAGAAACACTCATGATATTGGAACTAATGCCTTATAGGGCATCTTATCCAATTTTAAAATTAGTTTATTCTGCAGCAGCAAATGCTAGTCATAATATGGGTTTGAATGAAGCTGATTTATTTATTAGTAAAGCTGAAGTCAATAGAGGTGCTATTGTGAAAAAGTTAAGACCCCGGGCTCGAGGGCGTAGTTATCTGATAAAAAAAACCACTTGTCATATAAAGATTTTTTTAAAAGAAAAATCTAAATTTTAGATTCCTATTTAGAAAAAAAAATGGATGGAAAAATAATAGAAAAATATGGGACAAAAAATAAATCCACTTGGTTTCAGACTTGGAACAACTCAAAGTCATCATTCTTTTTGGTTTGCAAAACCAAAGAATTTTTCCAAGGGTCTACAAGAAGATGAAAGAATACGGAATTGTATTAAGGACTATGTAAAAAAAAATAAGAGAATATCCTCAGGTTTCGAAGGAATTGCTTATATAGTAATTCAAAAAAGAATAGATTTGATTCAGGTCATAATCTATATTGGATTTCCCAATTTATTAATAGAAGGACGAACACGGGGAGTCGAAGAATTACAGATGAATGTACAAAAAGAATTTCATTCTGTAAACCGGAGACTCAACATTGCTATCACAAGAATTGAAAAGCCTTATGGACAACCTAATATTCTTGCAGAATATATAGCTTTACAATTAAAAAATAGAGTCTCATTTCGAAAGGCAATGAAAAAAGCTATTGAATTAACTGAACAAACGGGTACAAAAGGGATTCAAGTGCAAATTGCAGGGCGTATCGACGGAAAAGAGATTGCACGTGTCGAATGGATCAGAGAAGGCAGGGTTCCCTTACAAACAATTCGCGCTAAAATTGATCACTGTTCCCATACAATTAGAACTATCTATGGAGTCTTAGGCATCAAAATTTGGATATTTGTAAACCAAGAATAAGAAAAGAAAAAAGAAGAAGAATGGACCTTTATTTCTTTCGCCATTCTGGTCATCGATAGAAAAAATTTATAAACTCTTTTCTTCTTTTTCTTTTTTTCTTAATCAAAGAAAAACGAACAATTCTAATTCTATAAGGTTGAATAAAAATTTGATTTACCCTTTATTTAATTTAATTTAGATTTTAGTATAATTGCTATGCTCAGTGTGTGACTCGTTAGTTTTTTCTTTAGAATTGAGATTGAAAAAAACAGGCTAACCCCACTATAAACTTAGTAACTATCAAAACTAAAGAAACTCAAAACTAATAACCAACTTATTGCTTCGTATTGTCGAGATCCCAAGAAACAGTCACTATATGACTGAATCGATCATATAGTTGTAGCATTGTAGCAACTGAAATTCTTTTCATAAAAAAGAAATCTGATTATGAATTGTGAAAAAAAAAAGGGATGTGGAAAAATGGAAGGATGATAGAAAGAGAGAATAAAGATCTCAATGATATATGATTCCCATATGTATGGTTTATGAAAAATTACCCCATAAAAAAGGCAGTGTTATAAAGCATCAACATCAATATAAAAGAAAAATACAAAATATACAATTACAATACAATAGAATAAGAAATATACAAAGAAAAAATAGAAAGAAGTATAGAAACATATAATAAAATAGAATAAATAATATAATAAAATAGAATAAATAATAAATAAAATAAAAGAAATTTAAATAAGAATATAAAGAATAGAAAATAGAGAATAATTTAATCGAGCTTCGGGTTAAGAAAAACTGAGGAGATTTACTCGGAAACAAATAAGAGATTTTGTTGAGAGCTCCATTGCAGAGTTCAGGCCTAAACATTCATGGAGAAGCTATGGGAACGATGGAACCTGTGACTACATAGGATTTTCTTGAAAACGAATCAATCCTAATGATTCATTGGGTAGGATGGCGAAATGAACCAAGAAAGAATGGATTTCTTCTGAATGGTCATGGATTGATCCTACAAATGAAGGAGGAAAGAGTCAATATTCGCCCGCGAAACCTTTCTTTATTTTTAATTTTTCTTTCATTTAAGGATTTTATTTATTGGCGTGATTCAATTTCAATAGAGGTAAAGTCAAATACTTTAGAAATCTTGATAAAAGAAAGAAGCATTATATATAAACAAAAACACCTAGTTATCTAGTTAGTTATATATAAAGTTACCTATGTAACAAATTCAATATAAACAAAGATTAGTATATTCTTTGTTTTTTTTTTCATTTTGATAGAATGAAATACATAAATACATGTGTATATGTAATATTCTTGAATCATTTCATTCGCGAGGAGCTGGATGAGAAGAAACTCTCATGTCCGGCTCTGCAGTAGAGATGGAATTCAGAAACAACCATCAACTATAACCCCAAAAGAACCAGATTTCGTAAACAACATAGAGGTAGAATGAAGGGAATATCTTGCCGAGGCAATCATATTTGTTTTGGCAGATATGCTCTTCAGGCACTTGAACCTGCTTGGATCACAGCTAGACAAATAGAAGCAGGGCGAAGAGCAATGACACGATATGCACGTCGTGGTGGAAAGATATGGGTACGTATCTTTCCCGACAAACCTGTTACTTTAAGACCTACAGAAACACGTATGGGTTCGGGCAAGGGATCCCCCGAATATTGGGTATCCGTTGTTAAACCGGGCCGAATACTTTATGAAATGAGTGGAGTATCAGAAACTGTAGCCAAAACTGCTATGGAAATAGCTGCATGCAAAATGCCTATACGAACTCAATTTGTTATTTCAGGATAGGTAAACAAAAGTAAAAGAAGAAGGAAGGAGTATTGAGAATGAAAAAACAACCACAGATTTCTTTATCTCTGGACAGACAATATTTCTTTTTTCCATTATCCCTTGCATTGAATTGAAATAAGAGATTCAAATAAAAATGATATGATTCAACCTCAGACCCTTTTGAATGTAGCGGATAACAGTGGAGCTCAAGAATTGATGTGTATTCGAATCATAGGAACCGGTAATCACCGATATGCTCATATTGGCGATGTTATTGTTGCTGTAATCAAAGAAGCAGTGCCCAACATGCCTCTAGAAAGATCAGAAATAATTAGAGCTGTGATTGTACGCACGTGTAAAGAACTCAAACGTGACAACGGCATGATAATACGATATGATGACAATGCAGCGGTTATCATTGATCAAGAGGGAAATCCAAAAGGAACTCGAATTTTTGGTGCGATTGCTCGGGAATTGCGACAGTTGAATTTTACTAAAATAGTTTCATTAGCGCCCGAAGTCTTATAGATGAAAAATGAAAATAGGATATATCCTATCTATTCTATATATAGAAAATAGAATATTCAAATATCTGAAATAGATCCGATTAATAGATTGTGTCTCATGCATATATTTGAGATTTAGAAGAATTTTTTAGAATTGAATAATAAAAAAAAATTCAATAAAAAATAAAACAAAAAAGAAGCATGTTGATTATATCAAAATGAGGAGGCACCAATAACTATAGTTCGTCATGGGTAGGGACATTATTGCCGATATAATAACTTCTATAAGAAATGCTGACATAGATCAAAAGGGAAGAGTTCAAATAGTATCTACTAATATCACTAAAAACATTGTGAAAATACTTTTACGAGAAGGTTTTATTGAGAACGTTCGAAAACATCAAGAAAGTAAAAAAGATTTCTTGGTTTTAACCTTACGACATAGAAAGACTAGGAAAGGGAAGAAAATGATTTTAAAGCGTATAAGCCGACCCGGTCTACGAATCTATTCCAACTATCAACGAATTCCTAAGATTTTAGGTGGAATGGGAATTGTAATTCTTTCTACTTCTCGAGGTATAATGACAGATCGAGAAGCTCGACTAGAAAAAATTGGAGGAGAAATCTTGTGTTATATATGGTGATTCTCCCGGGGTACCCTAATTTTCTCTCGAACTTACTATTTGTAAAATAGAGAGGAGAAGTGAATTATAGAACTCTTCCTCTATTAGTTGATACTTAAAGGGGGTTCCCTGGAATGAAAGAACAAAAATTGATTCATGAGGGTTTAATTACTGAATCACTTCCCAACGGTATGTTCCGAGTTCGGTTAGATAATGAAGATCTAATTCTAGGTTATATTTCAGGGAGAATCCGGCGCAGTTTTATACGTATACTACCCGGAGATAGAGTCAAAATCGAAATGAGTCGTTATGATTCAACCAGGGGACGTATAATTTATAGACTTCGCAAAAAAGATTCGAACGATTAGATCATTCTTTTAAACATCCTTTTCGTAGGGATATAATTCGAAGTTCAAAAATGCAATAAACTGATTCTTGTTTCAAAAAAAAATAGATTCAGAATGAAAGTAAGGAATTATAAATATGAAAATAAGGGCTTCTGTTCGTAAAATTTGTGAAAAATGTCGCTTGATTCGTAGGCGGGGGCGAATTATAGTCATTTGTTCCAATCCGAGACATAAACAGAGACAGGGGTAATCCTTCTCAAGTTCTAAATCAAGTACTTTTTCAAACCCATGTACATGTAAAAAGAAAGAAGAAAGGATTCGTTTTCATATGAAATGGATATCCCCGTATCTTTCTGTAGATTTCTGATTCTTCTTTCTTTTTCTTTTATTCTTATGAATATGATCTAATAAAATATGACAAAACCTATAGCAAAAATTGGTTTACGTAAGAATGCACGTATTGGTTCAAATAAGAATGAACGTAGAATACCAAAAGGAGTTATTCATGTTCAAGCGAGTTTCAACAATACTATTGTAACTGTTACAGACGTACGAGGTCGGGTGGTTTCTTGGGCTTCCGCAGGTACTTCTGGATTCAGAGGCACAAGAAAAGGAACACCCTATGCTGCTCAAGCCGCGGCATTTAATGCTATTCGTACATTAGTTGATCAGGGTATGCAACGAGCAGAAGTTATGATAAAAGGTCCAGGTCTCGGAAGAGATGCGGCATTACGAGCCATTCGTAGAAATGGAATGCTATTAAGTTTCGTACGTGATGTAACACCCATGCCGCATAATGGATGTCGCCCCCCTAAAAAAAGACGTGTGTAGAAATAATAATTCAAGAGATTCCAAGAGAAATAAATGATTCAATTATCTGATCCAATAATCATAAAGAAAAGAAAAATAATAGTATGGTTCGAGAAGAAGTAGCAGGATCCACTCGAACACTACAGTGGAAATGTGTTGAATCAAGAGTAGACAGCAAGCGTCTTTATTATGGTCGTTTTGTTCTGTCCCCGCTTATGAAAGGTCAAGCCAATACTATAGGTATTGCTATGCGAAGGGCTTTACTTGGAGAAATAGAAGGAACATATATCACACGTGCAAAATCTGAAAATGTGCTGCATGAATATTCTACGATAGCGGGTATTGAAGAATCAGTACATGAGATTTTAATAAATTTGAAAGAGATTGTATTGAGAAGTAATCTCTATGGAGTTAGGGACGCATCCATTTGCGTCAGGGGTCCAAAATACATAACAGCTCAAGATATCATCTCACCACCTTCTGTAGAAATAGTTGACACGACACAGCATATAGCTAACCTGACCGAACCAATTGATTTGTGTATTGAATTACAAATCAAGAGAGATCGCGGATATCGTATGAAATCCACAAATGACTCTCACGATGGAAGTTATCCTATAGATATTGTATCTATGCCTGTTCGAAATGCGAATCATAGTATTCATTCTTATGGGAATGGGAATGAAAAACAAGAGATACTCTTTCTAGAAATATGGACGAATGGAAGTTTAACTCCTAAAGAAGCACTTTATGAAGCTTCTCGTAATTTGATTGATTTATTGATTCCTTTTCTACATGCAGAGGAAGAGGACATGAATTTCAAGGAAAATGAAAACAGATGGAATCTACCCCTTTTTTCCTTTCAAGACAGATTCACTAATCTTAAGAAAAACAAAAAAGGAATTCCATTGACATGTATTTTTATTGACCAATCAGAATTGTCTTCCAGGACCTATAATTGTCTCAAAAGGTCCAATATACATACATTATTGGACCTTTTGAGTCACAGTCAAGAAGATCTTATGAAAATGGAAGATTTTCGCATAGAAGATGTAAAACAGATATTGGGCACTCTACAGAAGCATTTTGCAATCAATTTACCTAAGAAAAAGTTTTCATTTTAAATCCATTGGACTTTTTTTCATTTTTTAGTTTTTAGAAATAAAAAAGAATAGAATGAGTTTTTAATCTTCGACACGGTCCATATATTTGCAGAATAGATCATAATAAGATAGATGTATCTAGGGAAGATCCAGAAGGGGATCTTCCTTAGATACCTATGTCGTGGTATTTAACGGTTTAATCAATTTGAAAAAGACCTAAAGTGAGGGATTTCTCAATAGGTAAAGTTGCTCCAATACCTAACCAAAGAGCTACTGCGGTACCGATCAAAAAGACTGTTGTAGCTACTGGACGACGAAATGGATTTTGGAATTTATTGACATTCTCCAAAAAAGGTACTGTCAATAATCCTATTGGTACTGAAACCATTAAAAGAACACCCAATAACTTATTGGGTACTGTGCGAAGTATTTGAAATACGGGAAAAAAGTACCATTCGGGTAATATTTCCAACGGAGTTGCAAACGGATCCGCCGGTTCACCGATCATTGACGGCTCTAGAACTGCTAAGCCCACATTACATGCAATAGTGCCTAAAATTACTACTGGAAAAATATATAAAAGATCATTGGGCCATGCAGGTTCTCCATAATAATTATGTCCCATCCCTTTAGCCAATTTAGCTCTTAATACAGGATCATTCAAATCAGGTTTCTTTGTTATTTGGATAGGTGAATTATTGTAGATCCATCCCCCAAAGGAACCGGACATGATAATTTTTTATCATCCGGCTCGAGCAAGAATCAAAAGAATTACAGAAATAGATCCATAGAACATAAATAGGTCTTAGGTCCATAGAATATCTATATTTCTATATTTCATACATATCTACATATATAATGTAGAATGACTCTATGTAAGAAAAGATTTATCAAATTCCATTTCCCCGAGTTGCAACGATTCATTGTAAAGAATTCAGTTCTGGCAACAAGGAAATGCTCAATATCCAAGTAGGCTTACAAATTCGATCATGATCAAGTGCTTTTTGGATTGTCTCATTCATGTCTTTTGGTTGGTTTTTATCCCCACAACATCTCGATTGTGTTACATACAAAAATACAAAGTTTTTACTTGTTACTAATAAAGTCTAGCCCCTGTGCTTCCTTAGATCCCTTATTTAACTCCGATAGTATCATAGATCAGGGTCGATGCAGAGGAAATGAATGCATCTACATACTATAAAAAACTTACTAAGATTACTATCAAATTAATACGAAATACTAATACTAGCAATGAATTATAAGAAAATTACTAAAAAAAAAAAAGAAAAATTAAACAAAGTGGAATAAATAGAACATTGGATTCCACATCACTTATTCTAGGGATCTTACGGAGCCTGTTCATGCATGACATGATTCGGGTATGATCATAGAAAATATTCTCCTCAAACGAACCGGCCTATCCTAATGCTACATAAAGGGACTTACGTGATGGTTGGATGCGGAGACACATTGGGTTGTGAATTCCAACGTGGCGGATAAAATCATATATCTGCATGGACCAATCAATAGTTCAAGTCACACACTCCCATAATCCATCCTCTTTTAGGAAAATATACTTCAACTATTCGATTCGTATCAAATAAACAATACTTCACAGTTGAATAGAAGTATCCAAATAACATGCCTTATTTTTCAATAATCCATATTTGTAGCAATGAAAGACTCTTGTTCCTCCCCGATATGATAAATTACAAATAGCTATGATCTGCCTTCTCTATAAAGGACCCGAAATACCTTGCTTACGTATCATTGAAAAGTGCATTAACATAAATACGGCAGTAAGAAGAGGCAATACAAAAGTATGTAAACTATAAAAACGAGTCAAAGTGGATTGGCCCACACTAGCACTTCCACGTAATAATTCTACCAAAGGCGATCCTATTATAGGAATAGCTTCAGGCACGCCTGTTACAATTTTTACTGCCCAATAGCCAATTTGGTCCCGAGGTAAGGAATAACCAGTTACGCCAAAAGATGCGGTCAATACAGCCAGAACCACCCCTGTAACCCAAGTTAATTCGCGGGGTTTTTTAAACCCACCCGTAAGATACACACGAAATACGTGCAAGATCATCATTAGAACCATCATACTTGCTGACCATCGATGAACTGATCGAATTAACCAACCAAAGTTGGCCTCAGTCATTATGTATTGAACAGAGGAAAAAGCCTCTGTAACAGTTGGACGATAGTAAAAGGTCATAGCAAAACCCGTAGCTACTTGTACTAAAAAACAAGTAAGTGTAATTCCCCCTAGACAATAAAATATGTTGACATGAGGAGGAACATATTTACTAGTTATATCATCTGCAATCGCTTGAATCTCGAGACGTTCCTCGAACCAATCATATACTTTATTGAGATAGGTAACCCAAGAAAGACTCCCCCTCTGAGAGCCGTATATGAGAATTTCATCTCGTACGGCTCAAGCCGAAACACACAAATACTAGTTTCAACGGATATGGAATAGAGAGTTTAAAACTTCTTGTGGCTTAGCCGCTTGACTCGATTTGACCAAAAGATACGAAGTAAGAAAAATCCGGAATCTCTTCTTTGTGATGATAATGCCAAGAAATACAATCTCAAGTTGGCTCATCCATCTTTCTTTATGTTAATCCTGACAGGCCTCTTGAATATTCTCTTCCCTATCTTTTTTTTTATAGGAATTCTCTTGTTGAGACCCTATGAATCAATTGAAACCTCAGATTCATACTAAAACCACGATGATTTAAGAAAACCAAAGCTAAACTCAAAGGTTTTCTGAGTAAAAACCATTTGATCATCACTTCTTTAATGAATGTAATAACTCAAAAAAATCTAGAGAAAGAGATTTCTTTCGGTCAAAAGAAGTATGAAGGAAAAAATTGTTTGATTTCTAAAAGACCTATTTCCATTTTTTTAATCCGGTTGCGAGGTCTGAATAATAGGTATGAATCATAGTTCAAATATTTCTTTTCTTGATCTATTCTATATAGTCCGTGCTCCAGAGACTAGAATAAATATCTGACGAGGTAGAATCATCTTGATAGAGATGACAGGTCCATTCTCTGTATTATCAATAGGATCAATTATAACAAGTCACACGCTCATATTCCGGAAATGAAATATCGAAACAAATAAATTTCACGATCGAACTGCCAGAATGGTCTATAAATCCAAGTCTTAGGTAATCTTAAGTTGAAGTATTAAGTATTTTAAGCATTAAGTAAGTATAAGTAAAATAATCTTTTTTGATTGAAAAACTAAGACTTCATAGTTTTTATGAACTAATTAATTGAAATTCCATCCAGTAAAACAGATGAATTATAAATTTCTAAAAGAATAGATAGAAATATTGCAAATAGAGCCATTGCAACTCCCATAAGTGGTGTAGTCCCCCACCCTGGAGCTACTTTTCCATATTCCGAATTCAATGGTTTCAATAAACTCCCTACGCCAGTTCGTCTTGGCCCAGATCTAGAACTACTCTCAACGGTTTTTGTAGCCATAAATCCTCTTTTATCATGGGTTGAAATCTGTTGACTTTGTATACCATTCCGTTGTAGTTGTAAATAAACGACATTATCGTGATCCTTTGTGATCTTGAAATTATCGAAAAAATGGAAACAG